TTTACTTTAAAGCTTACTTAACTATGCTAATAATATAACCTTCACAACTTGTCTATTTGAGTGGAAAGACGCAGGAAACCTATTATCTTGCCACTCAAAAGATCCCCTCAAAGCTCTTCCCCAAACTACAGAACGCTGAGAAACAAAAGACTCAAATAATATGAACATAAAAAGCAATACAGAAACAAAAGAAATTAATGAACCTCAAGAGGAAACTACATTCCACTTAGCAAACCTATCTGGGTAATCAGAATATCGGCGAGGTATACCAGCCAAACCTAAAAAGTGTTGAGGAAAGAATGTTAAATTGACCCCTACAAACATTAAAATAAAATGAACTTTCCTTCAAACAGCATGAAAAGTCACTCCAGAAATTAAAGGATACCAATATCTAAAAGCCCTGAACAAAGCAAAAACAGCCCCTATCCTCAACACATAATGAAAATGTGCTACTACATAATAAGTATCGTGGAGAACAATATCCAAAGAAGAGTTAGATAAAACAATTCCAGTCAATCCACCAACAGTGAACAAAAAAATAAACCCTAAAGCTCATATAATAGGAGGTTCAGTTTTATTAACAAACCCATGAATAGTAGCCAATCATCTAAAAACCTTAATTCCCGTTGGAACAGCAATAATTATAGTAGCAGCAGTAAAATAAGCCCGAGTATCTACATCTATTCCCACAGTAAATATATGATGAGCCCACACAATAAACCCTAATACCCCAATAGAAACAATAGCATAAACCATTCCTAAATACCCAAAAACTTGCTTCTTACCAGCATAATGTATAACAATATGTGAAATTATACCAAAACCAGGCAAAATCAAAATATACACTTCTGGATGCCCGAAAAACCAAAACAAATGCATATACAAAATAGGATCCCCCCCTCCTGTAGGATCAAAAAATGAAGTATTCAAATTACGATCAGTAAGCAACATTGTAATAGCACCAGCTAAAACTGGTAAAGCAGCAACCAATAACACAGCTGTTACTGTAACAGCCCAAACAAATAAAGGAATTCGCTCAGCAACCAAACCAGGAGAACGCATATTCCCAACAGTTGAAATAAAATTAATAGCACCTAAAATTGATGAAGCACCAGCAAGATGTAAGGAAAAAATAGCTAAATCCACAGAAGCCCCAGAATGAGCAACATTACCAGATAAAGGAGGATATACTGTTCAACCAGTACCCACACCACTTTCCACCAATGAAGACCTTAATAATAAAAACAAAGCTGGCACAAGAAGTCAAAACCTTAGATTATTTAATCGAGGGAAAGCCATGTCAGGAGCACCAATCATCAAAGGGATAAGTCAATTACCAAATCCCCCAATCATTATAGGTATTACTAGAAAAAAAATTATTATAAAAGCATGAGCTGTGACAATCACATTGTACAACTGATCATCGCCTAATAGCCTTCCTGGTTGCCCTAACTCAGCTCGAATCAAAAGCCTCAAGGCTAACCCAATTAAGCCTGACCACAAAGCAAATAATAAATATAAAGTACCAATATCTTTATGATTAGTAGAACACAATCACCGCAAAATTTTAATAATTTTATCTTAATCTAACCTATTAACCAATGATAAAAAACCTCAGGAGAGACCGACTCTACCCTAATAGGTATAAAAGAATGGTTAACACCACAAATCTCACTACATTGACCAAATATTACACCTGACCCTATTAAATGAATCCTTAACTGATTAATTCGACCGGGAATAGCATCAGCCTTAACCCCTAAAGAAGGTAAAGCTCAAGCATGAATAACATCAACAGATCTTACCAAAATACGTCTATCAATTCCATAAGGCAATACACATCGATTATCAACCTCTAATAAACGATAACCACCATTACTTACGTCCAATCTTCTTACTATATAAGAGTCAAAACTTACAACATCATTACTATCTCCATACTCATACTCTCAATATCACTGATGCCCAATAGCTTTTATTCTAACCCCAGGTCCCCCCACTTCATCTAATAAATACAATAGACGAACAGAAGGGATAGCCAAAATTAGTAGCAACAACCCAGGAACTACAGTTCAAGCAGACTCAAGAGTTTGAGCCTCTATAATAAAACGAGAAGAAAACCTTCTTTTCAATAAACACACTATCATATATCCAACAAAAGAAGAAACCAACACTAAAACAAATATAGCATGGTCATGAAAAAAAATTAACTCAGAACTCAAACCACTATAACTATCCTGAAACCCCAATTGACCCCAAAAGCTCATCTTTTTTATCTTTACTTTTTCTTACAACTCTCACTCTAAAGAACCCTCACGCCATTCATGAACTACCCCCACAAATAATAACAGTAAAAAAATCAATAGTGCTACATACCTCCTAACCCATATTCAAGAGCTCCCAACAACCATTACAGCAGGGAATAACAAAACAATCTCTACATCAAAAACTACAAAGATTACAGCCAATAAAAAAAATCGCAAAGAAAAAGGAACTCGAGAAGACCCTATAGGATCAAACCCACACTCAAATGGTCTTGGTTTCTCTCGACCACCATAAAAAGACATCCCAAGAAATAAACCTACCATTAATAAAACTAATCCCAATAAAAAAGCCAAACAAATTCTTATTACCACTTTTTCCATATTACCTATAATTAAGGTAATCCACATCATAACAAAATATGATGCACAAAATAACAATTCTAATGAGAGACTAACACTATTGATAGAACCACAACCTATTGTTTTTTTTAAACTACTCATTACCTCTAACTAAAAAATTCATTTATTTTTTAAAAAAAGAAAAAAATAAATGAAATTTTAAATATATACATATATATGTATATGAAACAATAGTAGTTCTATACTTTAAAAAAAAGACTTGATTTGCATTCAAATATTGAACCATATTCTAGAACTACCATTAAAGGACCTCGGAGAATATTTGCCTTGAAATCAAAGAGAAAGTGTTCGACTCACTTATCCTTTTTAGAAAGGTAGCCGAGCTAATATGTGGCTTCTAACCACATAAAGAGAGGTTTAACTCCTTCCACCTTTCTGCTTAATCTAATTAAGTGTTAACGCACATTGACTTTTCACGTCAAAGGAGCACACAGTGCATTTAGTTACTTCTAAGCTTATTTTTAAGCTAAAGTAATCTTAAAACCCATACTAAAATTTCTACTGCTAATTTTATTTATCTTTGCTATTGCTTTCTTTTTAATCAAAATCATTCAAATACTCTTTGTATCAGATGAGTTTAGAATGATAAACCAAGTCTTATGCTCTATAGACCTAGACAATAGATCTTCTCAACCTAGGACAAACGATCATCCTGTAGTTCCAAGACCGGCTAGAACTGATTTGACTAACCCAAATACTGAATCTTAGAGACCTGCCTCTCGTATATATTAATTTGTTAAATGAAATCGCCAAGCAAACTCTTATTTGTATTCCTCTTAATTAGAAGCACTTATTTAGTAGCATCTTCGTCTAATTGACTTACTACCTGAATAGGTTTAGAAATCAATATACTTGGATATATTCCACTTATTTTTATAAAAGAAAGCAGAAGAGAATCAGAAGCAGCAGTAAAATACTTAATCCCTCAATCCCTAGGATCTACAATCTTTATTTCCTCTGCAATTACTTCAATATATTTTAATAATATACAAATTCTCATAGTAATTGCTATATGCTTAAAGCTAGGGGTAGCACCTTTTCACTTTTGGTTCCCCCCAGTCATACTAAGCCTTCAACTTACACCAGCTTTTATTCTTCTTACCTGACAAAAAATTGCCCCCATTCTAGCAATTAGCTCATTTAACTCATTTATTGTAAAAAGAGTAATACCTATTGCTATAATTAGCGCTTTGTGAGGAGGTATTGGAGGAATTAACCAAACTGACATTCGATCCCTACTTACATATTCTTCAATTGGCCATACAGGCTGAATACTAGCAAGTGTTTACAGAAATTATGCTATCCTAATTATTTATTTACTCACATACATCTTAATTAACATTTCTATCTACTCTCTTTTATTTAAAGAAGATAGAAAATCTTCCAAACAACTCTTTTTTTCTAAAGAGCCAATAAAAATTTTTATATTAGCAATCAGAATTCTATCCCTAGGCGGATTACCACCTCTTGTAGGATTTATTATAAAACTATTAGTCCTTATATTTACAAAAGCAACACTAGTTATTATTTTTGGGTTAATTATCGGAGCACTAATAAGATTATTCTACTATCTATCTTTGACTTTCTCAGTGTTGCTCAGATTTAATAAAATTCATTTCATTAAACTACAAATAATTACAAAAAATATAGTAATATTCTTTTTAGTTCAAATTCTCCCTCTAACTCTAATCTTATTCTTTTTTTAGTAGGGTAAGCTAATCAACAAGCTGTTGGGCTCATAACCCAAAAATAGAACTTTCTTCCTACTATTTACCCTTAAAGATTTAAGTTAAAAAAACTAATAGCCTTCAAAGCTTTAATTGATCAAAATCAATCTTTATGATTAAGCAAGAAACTTATTGTACTGTGGTTTCGACCCATAGCCAGGTGACTTTACACCCTTGCTTTACAATATTTCATTGATGTACAAAGTTAGTTATCTCAATTTAACTACATATGGTAGCCCACACGCATTGTGTAATGACCAACTTCTAGCTAGGTTTTAAAAATCTAGCCTAGAAAATGACTCAATAGCACCCACTCTGGGTGCCAAAATTCTCACAACACCAATGTTCTATATTATGTAAGCTAGGAAACTAGGCCATAGAAAATAAGTATAAAGGGGTGGCAAAAGATGGTGCCAGCAGTCGCGGTTATACCAATACCCCAAGCTAATTTTAGCAAATCGGAATAGTTTACTACTTATAGACTACAAAATTAACTTTTAGCGTAAAAAACAAATTATAACTATACCCTATCCAGTCATACTTAAACTATTCCAACAAACCATAACCTCAGAACTCGGATCAGATACCCGACTACTGTATGGCTCAACTCATAAAAGAATACTAAAAGCGAAAGCTTAAACCTCAAACAATGTGGCGGTGCTTTACTCCTCATCAGGGGATCCTGTGGCTTAATTCGATAATCCACGAAAATCTAAGCTATTCTTGTTTACAGCTTGTGTATGGCCGTTTATGCTTGCTCAAAAAAGAAAAAACAGGAAGCAATAGGGACAACTTCCCAGAAATTCAGGTGACATACAGCCAATGAAAAGCAGATCCATGGGATACAAATAAACACATTATCAAATTTAAAGTTTAAAACTTTAATGAAGGAGGACTTGAAAGTAAGATTTAATCTTAAAGAAAAAAAATCTGAATAAGAACTAAAGCGCGCACAAATCGCCCGTCACTCCGACAAGTAAGGTAGGATAAGTCGTAACATAGTAGGGGTAATAGAAATTGTCCCTATAAAAATCCATGATGGCCGAGATACCAGGCATCGAGCTTTTAACTCGACTACAGTTATTTACACTTCAGGATGCTCTGAGAAGCTAATAAGCATTGGTCTTGTAAATCAAAGATAAGAAAACCCTCTCCAGAGCTAAAATCTTAGTAAAGTGGCCGAGAATAGGCAAAAGATTGTAGCTCTTTTCACGGGACATCCCCTTTACAAGCAAAACTCAACTTTTTTATTATAGACTTTAAAAAAAAATTTTTAATACACAAAAGTATTTTTAAAAAATTCTTTAACCCAATCAACCGCAAGGACTAATACTCAGCTTTTCTAAGAAATGATAATATCATGTCCCTTTTGCATAATGGAGAAGCAACAAAACCCTATTAAAATAAATTCCCGAATGATTACGAGCTACTAACCCTTAAAAACCAATGTTTCATAATTGGTAAAGTAACTTTTAGTAGAAGTAACAAGCCTTTCATGTAGTCATATAGCTGGTTTTTCTTTAAAAGCATCAAAGTGCTGGCTTATAAAACAAACTAAGTGTTTTAATTATAAAGCTTAACCTGTCGAGGATTAGCTCAACAGGTATCCAAAAATACATTATTCTTCAACCTAATTAGTAGGCCTAAAAGCAGCCACCTAATAACGTTTTAGCTACCTAAATATTCTATCAAATATTCATATTTTTCATTTTTAAATTAAAGAAATTTAACTCAAAACTTTTTTGTTATTAAACAGGCATTCTATTAGTATTAAACGTAAACTACTACCCAAAACCTTAAAAAAATTTGGATCAAATCAATCCCCTTCACACTAAAATATACAAAGAGAACTCGGCAAATTAGTTCCCTGCCTGTTTACCAAAAACATCGTCTTCTGAAAACCCATAATAGAAGATAATGCCTGCCCAGTGAAATTTTAAACGGCCGCGTTAGCGTGAGCGTGCTAAGGTAGCGTAATAATTAGCCTTTTAATTGAAGGCCAGTGAATGGCAAGACTAGGAACACCTTTACTCTGTATATGAAAAAAACTTCTTATCTAAGCGAAAAAACTTAGATAATAAAGGTAGACGAAAAGACCCCGCGGAGCTTTACCTTTTCTCATACTACTGTATATTTCCTATAAGTATTTAAGGTTTGATTGGGGCAATCTTGGAACCAATAAAGCTTCCAACCTTTAAAAATCCTATATAAAATTTATTAAGGACCAAAAAGAAGCTACCCCGGGGATAACAGCGTAATTCAACTTGAGAGTACATATCGAAAGTTGGGTTTGCGACCTCGATGTTGGCTTAAGGACATCCACATAAGTGCAACCGCTATGACAGGATAGTCTGTTCGACTATTATACCCTTACACGAGCTGAGTTAAGACCGGCGCAAGCTAGGTTGGTTTCTATCTCCTTTAATTAAAAATCTTCTTAATTGTACGAAAGGACCCTAAGAGTTGCACCTAAAAGCACTTTTATTAAACTAATTTTGTTTCACAGAGGGTTAGTATAATAATACCATTGACTTAGAATCAATAAATAAGTAATCCTTACCTTCTACAACTAGGGAAGAAGCTAAAATACAGCAATTAATTGTTACCTAATAGAAAGTGAAAATCTCACCTTCCCTATAACAAAAAATAGTTTATAAAAACAAAAACTTTGGGAGTTTTAGATTTAGTTACACTAATTTTTTGAATTAAATTCCCCATACGAAAAACACACCCTGTTATTAAAGTTTTAAATAATTCTTTATACGATCTTCCAGCTCCAGTAAACCTTTCTATTTGATGGAACTTTGGGTCTTTGCTAGGCCTATGTCTAGCTAGACAAATTATCACAGGACTATTTTTAGCTATACACTATAATTCAAGTGTAGACCTAGCATTTTATTCTGTTTCCCATATTTCACGAGACGTGAATCACGGATGATTAATACGAAACATCCATGCCAATGGAGCGTCCTTTTTCTTTGTTTGCATTTACCTACACACAGGTCGAGGCATGTATTATGGTTCCTACTTAGCTAAAGAAACTTGAAACATTGGAGTCATCCTACTTCTTCTAACTATAGCAACAGCTTTCCTAGGTTACGTACTTCCATGAGGTCAAATATCATTTTGAGGGGCTACTGTAATTACAAACCTCCTCTCGGCAGTACCGTATATTGGTAAAGCTTTAGTTTACTGATTGTGGGGAGGATTCTCAGTCAGAAACGCAACTCTTAACCGATTCTTTGTACTTCATTTTGTTCTTCCATTTGCTATTATAGCTTTAGTTGTAATTCACCTACTATTTTTACATCAAACCGGGTCAAACAACCCTCTTGGAATCTCATCAAACGCAAACTTAATCCCATTTCACGTATATTACACAACAAAAGATCTTGTGGGGTTTATACTACTTTTGATATTACTTAGTGTCATTTGCCTATTCTTACCAAACTTATTAACAGACCCTGAAAACTATATCCCAGCTAATCCACTAAGGACACCTGTCCACATTCAGCCAGAATGATATTTTTTGTTTGCCTATGCAATTCTACGTTCTATTCCTAACAAACTAGGGGGAGTTATTGCACTACTTATATCAATTTTAATTTTAATTCTTATGCCCGCACTTAACCAAAACACCATACGCTCTAACTCGTTTTACCCAACAAGACAAACCTTTTTCTGATTATTTTTAGGAATCTTTTTAATCCTTACCTGAATTGGTAAACAACCAGTAGAAGACCCTTTCATCTGAATTGGCCAAACCTTTTCTACTTTATATTTTATATACTTCTTAGTATCTCCCATATGCTCAAAAATATGGGATTTTATCTTATTTTATCCTAACAGGTAATTTTAAAGGACAAATAGTTTAAACCTTAAAAACATAACACTGAAAATGTTAAGATGGTAATAATCTTTTTCCATTTAATATCATCATATAAAAAGCAATATACTATATATAATACTTTTATAGTAACTTATTAAAACAAATAAACACCCCTGATTAAGACAATCACTAATAAGATTAAAAAAATACGAGCATGAATAAAAAGACTCCCCCTTTGTACAAAGTAAGTCAACCTAATACTATTCCCCAAAATTTTAAACACACCCTGACCACCTAAAATTTCCATTCAACCTGAATCTAAGTGTAAATGCATTATCTTTCTAGACTTTAATCCAATCCCAGCCAAAAACCTACCAGATGATAAATTTATAAATCACATACTTGACAAAAACCAGCCCAATGCCCTAAAAAATCTCTTTTTTAGAATTCTTACTAAAAAATAGCTTACAAACCCATAAAATAATCCAATAAACGTAATGACACTAATACTCAACTTCCCTAAAATGCCAACTAATCTAAACCCATTCACATCAACCCAAACTCTCTGCAATAATCAACCCCCCATAACTGCACCAATTGACAAAATAAAAATAGAAACTATTATATAACCTCTTTCAACCCCATAACCCACTAAACTATTACCATAATTTTGACCAAAAACTCCAATTAACAAAATACGTAACCTATAAACCAAACTAAGCCCAGCCCCTATTAATATAACTAAAATTTCTAACCTCCCACTAAGCCCTCTAAAAGCTCTCTCTAAAATTAAATCCTTAGAGTAAAATCCACTCAAAAAAGGCATCCCACATAACGCAACACTTCTAAGCACTAAACACCCCCTTCTATAGGGCAATAAATAATTTAAATTACCCAAAATCCGACCATCTTGAGTATCCCTAGTAGAATGAATAATAGAACCAGCACATAAGAATAATAAAGCCTTAAATAAGGCATGAGTCAAAAGGTGAAAAACAGCAATTAATGGAAAACCAACTCCAACAGTAAACATTATCAACCCTAATTGCCTTAAAGTAGATAAGGCAATAATTTTTTTCAAGTCAACCTCAAAACAAGCCCTTAACCCAGCCATTAATAAAGTTAATGCCCCCACTTTTCTTAGTATTCATAATACTTCCTGTGTCTCAACCAATGTCCTATAAAACCGAATTACTAGGTAAACACCAGCTGTTACTAAAGTTGATGAATGAACTAAAGCAGAGACAGGGGTTGGAGCAGCCATAGCTGCTGGTAACCAAGCAGAAAACGGGATCTGTGCTCTTTTTGTTATCGCTCCAACTACCACTAAAAAACAAATTAACAAACTAAATCTACCTGTCATACCATAACCAATTCGTCACTCACCCCAATTCACCAAAAAACAAATTCTTAAGATTAAGAGAGCATCTCCAATACGATTAGCTAACACAGTTAACATCCCAGCAGCTAAAGACTTCTTATTTTGATAGTAAATAACTAAGGCAAATGACACAATACCTAATCCATCTCAACCTAATAAAATAGTAATGAATCTTGGAATATAAATTAATAAATTTATAGAACCCACAAAAGCTATAATCAGTAATACAAATCGTCTTATAAATACTTCTTCTTCTATGTAAGAAACTCTAAATAATATTACAGAGCCTGAAATTAAACAAACAAAACAAGAAAAAATAACACTAATATGATCAAATACAATCGGAAGACTTCAATCTGTACTACAAAACCTAAAAAATTGTCATTCAACTATATAACTATACCCTGTAGAACCAACTATATAAACCCCAAATACTCATAAGAATAATGCGACAAAAAAGAGAAAAATAGAACATAACAAAGGAACTCTTACTTTTTTTTTATTTTTCACCTAGTGTAGTAAGGAAACCTTACTTGAGAAGTTACTACTCAACAAGTACTCTATAATTTACACTTCTTAGAAATCTAATATAAATCACCTTAATTCCTATCTCTATATTTATATAGACTATAATATAGTACTCTACATTAATTAATTATCCCTACATTAGTTCCCCTTCCTTCTTTATCCCTTTCTTTTTTCCCCCCCCCTTTCTTCTTTAAAAGTTATTTATTAAATTTATTTAACTTTTTTTAAAAATAGATTACCTCATTTAAGTGAAAGCTGGTGAACTTGTGACACAAATGAATTTGAATCATTAAAAGGAATTAAAAATTCCGCTTTCAACTTTACTGCGTTATTGTCTTGTAGTATATACTCTATTACTGTAAACTGCAACTTTACCTAAACTTTTGGTCAAGACATCCCATAATAGCATTACGCCGGAAGAACGGATTACTCTGATGAGGTAAATTATAGGTTTTATACCTTAATGCTTCTCAAAAAGTAGTATATTTATTACAACTCGTTTACACCGAATTAAAGGTTTTTAAGCCCTTTTTGAAGCAAGGTGGCAGAAAAATGCTTCAGATTTAAGCTCTGACCATGAAGTTTTACTTCCCTTTCTAATAACTCAACATCTAATCTCTACGATTATTACATATTTATTAATTTTATTGGGAGTAGCATTTTTTACTTTACTAGAACGAAAAGCTCTTGGTTATTTTCAAATTCGAAAAGGCCCTAATAAATTAGGAATTATTGGCATTCCTCAACCCCTAGCAGACGCCTTAAAACTCTTTATTAAAGAGTGAGTCACTCCTACATCTTCTAACTTTCTTCCTTTTATCATAACCCCGACAACTATACTTATCTTGGCTTTAAGAATATGACAATTATTTCCTTCTTTTTCACTATCGGCTCAGCTTACATTAGGAATGCTTCTATTCTTATGTATTTCTTCATTGGCTGTTTACACAACGCTTATAGCAGGCTGGTCATCAAACTCTAAATATGCCTTACTTGGAGCTATTCGAGCCATAGCTCAAACAATTTCTTATGAAGTAACCATAACCTTAATTATTATCTTTTATCTATTTTTGACAATGCAAATAGATATTGTAAGAATTCGAATAACAAACATATCTGCTTGGGCAGTCATACTTTTCTTACCGCTAAGAGCCATATGATTAGCAGTCATCCTTGCAGAGACAAATCGAGCCCCCTTTGATTTTGCAGAAGGAGAATCAGAGTTAGTTTCAGGATTCAACATTGAATATGGAAGAGCTGGATTTGCCTTTCTATTTATAGCGGAGTACAGAAATATTTTAATAATAAGTCTTATAACCTCATGCTTATTAACAAGCACACTAATAATATCCATCCCAGTAGCTATTATCTTCTTATGGGCTCGAGCAACCTTACCACGTTATCGATATGACCTTCTAATAGCAATAGCCTGAAAATCATTCCTTCCTTTAAGGCTAGCTATTTTAATAGCCCTAAGACCACTTCTTTTTCTTCTATAAATGCCGATAGTATACAAAGTACAGTTGCCTTCCAAGCAAAAAGACCAAAAATGGTCAGCATAACTATAATAGCCCTTATAAGTAATTACATTAATTATTATCTCAACCTTATGAATATTCATTATGCTCTCAATAACTCTCCCGATACACCCCCTACCTTTAGGGATCATGGTACTTCTACTAGCGTTTCTCAATTGTACTATTATTGCCACAATTAGTCCTTGATACTCCTATATACTCTTCTTTATTTTTATTGGTGGAATACTAGTAATATTTGCTTACATCGCATCACTTTCCCCAAACATAACCTTTTCCGTTAATAATCCTTTAATACCCATCGCCCTAACTATTTTTTGCCTTCTAAACTTTAAGACTTTAAGACTTACTTCAAACTATTCAGCTAACACAAACATTGACTCCGGAGTAAAAAGCACAACTCAAATTTTAAGGTTTTTATACATGCAAAACGGTATTACTTGTGTAATTATTCTGGCTTGTATACTTTTATTTGCCTTAGTGGCAAGAGTTAAAATTTGTAAACCAAAAAGGGGAGCATTACGCCCTTATTTTTAATTTTAATCAATAAAATAATATACAAGTATATTACTACATTAATAGTATTAAAACTAATCCAGTTATCCTCAAAACAAATAGTAATAAAAACCTGACAATATAGGAAATATACTCTTCAACTAAAACTACACCTCGTACCCATAAAGGGGATTGCCCATGCTGTGTAATTGAATACAAATATCAAGAATAAAGTCCCCTCAAAAAAGTCATAATTCCTGTAAGGATAGCAAACAGTGTAGAATATCTCAAAATAGAAATCCCAAGTATTAGTTCGCTCCACAAATTCAAAGAAGGCGGAGCAGCTATATTAATAGCACACATTAAAAATCAACACAAAGCAACTCCAGGAATCAAAACTAATCCACCTTTCACTAAATATAAACTTCGAGTCTTATAGAATATATAAGTTTCACTAGCCAAAAAAAATATACCAGAAGAACACAAACCGTGAGCAATCATTATTAATAAACAACCTGACCACCCCCATTCTGTATTAGAATAAACGCCCCCTAAAACCAATCTTATATGGCCAACAGATGAATAAGCCACCAAAGCCTTTACATCATTTTGTGCAAAACACACTATTCTAGCAATAATTCCACCACCTAACCCAAGACATAAAATAATAGAAATAGTCAAAACCCTATATAATCTTAAAGTATAAAAAACTCGAATAAGTCCATAACCCCCTAGTTTAAGTAAAACACCGGCTAAGATTATAGATCCAGCTACCGGTGCCTCTACATGAGCTTTAGGTAACCACAAATGAAATCCATAAATTGGTAATTTTACTAAAAAAGCTAAAGAAGCACAAACAGTTACCAATCACCTTCACTCAAAACTTAAAAACTTCCATCCCCAAAAAACAGACCCATCCTTAACTAAAACTATAACAATTAAAATTAAAAGAGGGAGAGAAGCACTAACTGTATATAAAAGCATATATTTCCCTGCTTGTAATCGCTCTGGTTGATAACCCCAACCTAAAATAATTAATAAAATAGGGATTAGGCTAAACTCAAATATAATATAAAAATTAAGCAAAGTCCTAACTCTAAAACATAATACAAGAACCATAGTTAACACTAAAACACCAAAAACAAACTCAACAGACTTATTACCCAACTTTTCTACATCACGAACTCTTCTTAATATTCTTAAACCAGAAACTAAAATAGTTAAAGAAATTAACCTAAAAGAAAAGTTATCAGCAATTAAAAACTCACCTCAACACCCGGCTAACCTTACAGGACTGTACCATAAACCTAAACTTATCAAATATAATAAAATAAAGCCCCATAAAACACTCCACCAAAAAACTCTATGCTTTAACCTACTTACTAATATTAATAAAACCCTAGTAACTCCCAAACTAAAAATGACCTAAAACTAATCCACCTACGTAATCACTCCCAATTCTTCGAATTAAAGAAACTAATACACTTAACCCTAACGCAGCTTCACAAACCCCAAAAGTTAAAAAGATTAAACAAATACTCCTTAACCATCTTTGAGAGTACACTAAACTAAAAATCATAATATAAACACCTAAAGTAAGAATTTCTATTCTTAGTAGAGCCCCAAAAAGGCTTTTTCGCTGAGAAACCAAACAAACCACACCCACTAAAACTCCAATAACCCCCACACCCATAACAGGAACAAATCACATCTCTGCTTAATAAGATTTTCCAAAACCTCACTTTATAGCCCCCTTTTTATAACTTCTCTCAAAACTTTTCCTTATAGGGCTTTTTATTAAAGTATTATTATTAGCCACTTGCTTAATATTATATTTTCCATCAACCAACCACCATAACACAACCCCAAAAAAAACTAAACAAACTAAAAACACACTAATTACCATAACCCATGACATTGGACTCAACTGAGGCATAAAAGAATACCATATAGGCAACTTGAATTCGACAAACTCAAATTATAATTTAACTAATTCTTTGAATTCAAAACTCATTTTTAATGTCTTATAGGATGATCAGAAGAATACAAACCAATTAAAAGCACAAAAACATATGCTTGCAAAAATCTTACAGCAAACTCAAAGATTACATAACCCCACATTACCAAGCTTCCTAAAAATCTCCCAACAAAAGAAGCCTCATAAAAAAACCCTACAACATATTCACCAATAACATGTAACATTAAATGCCCTATAGTGATATTTGCAGCCAATCGAACACCTAAAGTAATAGGACGAATCAAAATTCTAACTCTTTCAATTATTACCAGCAAAGGAATTAAACCAGTAGGTCTTCCGCTAGGAACTAAATAACTTGCTCTTCTCTTTCAAGAATAAGTCCAACCACTTAATACTAAACAAAACCAAATTATTGTAGCTAACACAAGAGTTAAAGACAAGTGCCTAGTAGGACTAAACACATTCGGAATTATTCCAAAAATATTTACAACAAAAATTAATATAAATAAAGACACCTGTCCCAGTATAAAACCGCCAAAAAATTTCCCAGAACAACTTTTTACTAAACCCAACACTACATCAATTAAAGTAAAAAACATAACGCTAATACCAGAAACCCTTACTCATACGCCTGTCAAGGCAATAGATAAGCCCGCAAACCCACTTAACCATACAAGACCTCTAACCCTAAAGTTAGACTGTATACCAGCATCTAAAGAAGAAAAAATATCTACCAACATCTTTAACTCTTAATATTTAAGAACCCCATCAATAAATACACAAATACAAAAAAATCCACACAACATCAACAAAATGCCAATATCAAGCAGCAGCTTCAAATCCAAAATGATGAGTAGTAGAAAAGTGGTACAAATAACATCGAATTGTACACACAACTAAAAAAACTCTCCCAATCAAAACATGCAACCCATGAAACCCTGTTATTACGAAAAATGTAGAGCCATAGACCCTATCAGCAACCCTAAAAGAAGCCTCTTGATACTCTCCTCATTGAAGAACAGTAAAATATAACCCCAAAGACACAGTTAATAACAAACCATACAAAGCTTCCTCCCGATTTCCCGTTATCAACCCATGATGAGCTCAAGTAACCCTAACCCCAGAACCTAATAAAACAGCCGTATTTAATAGGGGCACCTTAAATGGGTTTAATGGTATAATTCCAACAGGAGGCCAAACACAACCTAACTCCATAGTAGGAACAAGCCTTCTATGAAAAAATCCTCAAAAAAAAGCAAAAAAGAAACATACCTCAGAAAAAATAAACAAAACTATCCCCCATCGAAGATTTATACTAACACATCTAGTATGATAACCCTGATAAGTGCCTTCACGGACAACATCTCGCCATCACTGTACCATAGTTAACAAAATAACTAAAATACCAATTAGTATCAAATTTATTCCTTTTCCATGAAATCAACTTACTAAACCAACTGTTAAAAACAAAGCTCCACCCGCAGCAGTAAAAGGTCATGGACTAAACTCAACCAAATGAAAAGGATTACGCAACAT